CTTCCATTTCAATACTGTTTCCTAGATGAAAATAGTAGGATTTATAATCCCGATCCATGCAGTAACATCATTTGGAATTCATTCCATTTGAATTGGTGTTTTCTCCACCACGATTCTTGTGAAGAGGCATGGACAATAATTAGCCTCGGACAATTCCTTTGTGAAAATGCATGTTTATTGAAATATGGATCACGCATAAAAAAATCTGGTCAAATTTTCATTGTTCATGTTGACTCTTTAGTTATAAGATCATCTAAGCCCTATTTGGTCACTCCAGGAGCAACTGTCCATGGCCATTATGGAGAAATCTTTTCTGAAGGAGACACATTAATTACATTTATATATGAAAAATCGAGATCTGGTGACATAACGCAAGGTCTTCCAAAAGTGGAACAAATCTTAGAAGTTCGTTCAATTGATTCAATATCGATGAACCTCGAAAGAAGAGTTGAAGGTTGGGACGAACGTATCCGAAGGATTCTTGGGATCCCTTGGGGATTCTTGATTGGAGCTGAACTAACCATAGCCCAAAGTCGTATCTCTTTGGTTAATAAGATCCAAAAGGTTTATCGATCCCAAGGGGTACAGATTCATAATAGACATATAGAGATTATTGTACGTCAAGTAACATCAAGAGTTTTGGTTTCAGAAGATGGAATGTCTAATGTTTTTTTACCTGGGGAATTTATTGGATTGTTGCGAGCAGAGCGAGCAGGGCGCGTTTTGGACGAAGCGATCTGTTATCGGGCAATCTTATTGGGAATAACGAAGTCATCTCTGAATACTCAAAGTTTCATATCCGAAGCGAGTTTTCAAGAAACTGCTCGAGTTTTAGCAAAAGCTGCTCTACGAGGTCGTATTGATTGGTTGAAAGGCCTGAAAGAGAACGTTGTTCTGGGGGGAATTATACCGGTTGGTACCGGATTCAACAAATTAGTACATCGTTCAAAGCAAGACAAAAACATTCATTTGAAAATTAAAAGGAAGGATCTATTCGAGTTGGAAATGAGAGATATTTTGTTATACCATAGAGAATTATTTTGTTCTTGTGCACCAAACACTTTCCATGAGACATCAGACCAATCATTTACGTAATGTAATTTACTAATTCTTAACAAGAGGTTCATTCTTTTTACTTTAACTCTCCGGTCCAATTAATGAAATTCATGGTTTGGGTCGTAGATCAATGGTCAATCCTGGTAGAAGGTTCCGTCGGAACAATTATTTATTTCATAGGGTACTGAATCTCTTTGAAAAAAAAAAAAAAAAGAAAAAGAGAAAGTGTGGGAAAATGGGAAGACGATATTGGAACATCAATTTGGAAGAAATGATGGAAGCAGGAGTTCATTTTGGTCATGGTACTAATAAATGGAATCCTAGAATGGCTCCTTACATCTCTGCAAAGCGTAAGGGTATTCATATTACAAATCTTACTATAACTGCTCGTTTTTTATCAGAAGCTTGCGATTTAGTTTTTGATGCAGCAAGTAGGGGAAAAAAATTCTTAATCGTTGGCACCAAAAAGAAAGCAGCGGATTTAGTAGCATCAGCAGCAATAAGGGCTCGATGTCATTATGTTAATAAAAAATGGCTTGGTGGTATGTTAACGAATTGGTATACTACAGAAACAAGACTTCAGAAGTTCAGGGACTTAAGAACAGAACAAAAGATGGGGAAATTCAATCGTCTCCCCAAAGGAGATGCAGCAATGTTGAAGAGAAAGTTATCTACCTTGCAAGCATATCTGGGTGGGATCAAATATATGACGGGATTGCCCGATATTGTAATTATCGTTGATCAGCAAGAAGAATATACGGTTCTTCGAGAATGTTCCATTTTGGGTATTCCGACGATTTGTTTAATTGATACAAATTGTGACCCAGATCTTGCAGATATTTCTATTCCGGCCAACGATGATGCTATAGCTTCGATTCGATTGATTCTTACCAAATTAGTATCTGCAATTTGTGAGGGCCGTTCCAGTTATATAAAAAATGGTTGATTATCTTATCATTACTCTTATCATTAAGAAGAATAAAGAAGAAGATTAGTTTGTTTTTGGTGAACTCTCTTTGATTGTTACTATTTTGGTTTGCATCTTTTGGAGTTTGAACTATGTTTTGACTATCAAATAATATTGAAAATAGATGAATTGAGAAATAAATGGTTGAATCAAAATAATTACTTTTTTGAAGTTCGATTTCTGTTAGAGGACAATATGAATGTTATACCATGTTCCATTAAAACACTCAAAGGGTTATATGATATATCAGGTGTAGAAGTAGGCCAACATTTATATTGGCAAATAGGAGGTTTACAAATTCATGCCCAAGTACTTATCACTTCTTGGGTTGTAATTGCTATCTTATTAGGTTCAGTCATCATAGCTGTTCGGAATCCACAAACCATTCCGACCGACGGTCAGAATTTCTTCGAATATGTCCTTGAATTTATTCAAGACTTGAGCAAAACTCAGATTGGAGAGGAGTATGGTCCTTGGGTTCCTTTTATAGGAACGATGTTCCTATTTATTTTTGTTTCTAACTGGTCAGGCGCTCTTTTACCTTGGAAAATCATAAAGTTACCTCATGGAGAGTTAGCTGCGCCCACGAATGATATAAATACTACTGTTGCTTTAGCTTTACCCACGTCAGTGGCATATTTCTATGCGGGTCTTAGTAAAAAAGGATTGGGATATTTCGGGAAATACATTCAACCAACTCCAATACTTTTACCAATTAATATTCTAGAAGATTTCACCAAACCTTTATCTCTTAGTTTTCGACTTTTTGGGAATATATTGGCTGATGAATTAGTGGTTGTTGTTCTTGTTTCTTTAGTGCCTTCAGTAGTTCCTATACCTGTCATGTTTCTTGGATTATTTACAAGCGGTATTCAAGCTCTTATTTTTGCAACTTTGGCTGCGGCTTATATAGGTGAATCCATGGAGGGTCATCATTGACTAACTTTTGAAATAGTCTAGTCTTTTTTGAAGCTTATCCCAAATAAAGCAATGCGGGGGGTTCCATATAATCCACTGAGTTGTAGAATAAAATGCAAAAAGCTACATATATGTAATGCTTATGAGTATCAATCTTTGTGTATGTTTTGAATAATGGTTCCAGAATACAATTTAATAGAATAAAAAGTGCAGGTGATTTACGTTATGGAAGAATAAAAGTATATGCTATTTACTAGTTAGATAGTAACGACCCCTATCTCTTCTTTTCTAGTCCACTGCATTTATATGGATTCCCATATTAGTCCTTTTTCTATTTTGTCTGTGATTGTGAATTGAATGAAAGAGAAAGAATAGAATAGTTTATAAACAAGGAAATGCAATTACTAAAACTATATACATATCTATTTACATAAGGTCATAAGGTAGAAAGGAAAAATGATATCTCGAAGTAGTTCTGACAATTCAGTAATATTCTGAATTCCATTTGGAGCTTTTAGTTACTTCGACCTGAGAAGTAGAAAAAGAAGTAGATTAAGTACTAATTCATTGGTTGGTTGTATCATTAATCATTTCTTTTTTTGGTGCGAGGAACTTACCATGAATCCACTTATTTCTGCTGCTTCCGTTATTGCTGCTGGATTGGCTGTAGGGCTTGCTTCTATCGGACCTGGGGTTGGTCAAGGAACTGCTGCGGGCCAAGCCGTAGAAGGTATTGCGAGACAACCAGAAGCAGAGGGTAAAATACGAGGTACTTTATTGCTGAGTCTGGCTTTTATGGAAGCTTTAACTATTTATGGACTGGTCGTGGCATTAGCTCTTTTATTTGCAAATCCTTTTGTTTAATGTTTAAGTAGAATAAAAATGTAAAAAAAAAAAAAAGAAGAAGAATAAAAACATAACCATAACTAATAAATTTGAGAATTATCAAATTCCATTAAGATTAAGAATAATAAGCGGAGTGATACAAAAAGAACTCTGTTCTTTTTTAGTCCTATCTATAAAGGGAGAGCATATGAAAAATATAACCGATTCTTTTGTTTCCGTGGGGCACTGGCCATCCGCTGGGAGTTTCGAGTTTAATACCGATATTTTAGCAACAAATCCAATAAATCTAAGCGTAGTGCTGGGTGTATTGATTTTTTTTGGAAAGGGAGTGTGTGCGAGTTGTGTATTTCAAGAATAGGTTGGATTTCACCGGCTGCACTTTCTTTATATTATTTTTTATAGCATAAATAGGAACAAAGGGTGCACAATCTCGACGAATTACTTCGGAATTGGATTTCATTCAGAAATCATATGTAAGAACCATAGCATTTCGTAACTAATTGGTAAATGAACTTTGATTCTCTTCTCTATCAACCAATAATGTTGAGGTCTTTTACATGGTTAAAGATAAAGTGTTTGAAGTCCAGGCACAGCATAACATGGTACTCTTTCTACCGCTACGTTAGTACCAAAAAGGTTTAAAAATGATAAAAAGAAAAAAGGAAGAATTGGTAATTTATCCGATGTAGAACACTCATATGGATAAAATTCTTTGAACCATTAACTGGGAAGATGGATCCCCCCTTTTTGTCCACTGCCGAATCGACGACCTATGTATTGTATTTGTATAAAAAAGATAATTTTTTGGATGAAAAAAATATAAATATCATTCTAATAATAATGAGAATGAAGTTCATAATTCTATTCTATTAGAATCTTGATCTAATTTATCATAGCATATAAAGAAGAAAGAATTCTATTCTTTATTCTTTAGAATCTTTTTTTTTTATTTTTGTTTTTGGAAATAAGCTGTAAATAAAGAAACAACTTTGCTGACAATTTTTTATTTTTTGTCTGGTCTAAAGAGTCCTCCTAGAGATTCTGATGTTAGATCAGTTTCGATATCTTTGAATACGAACGAACAGAAAAGAGAGGATAGGCTCAAAAATATGGGAATGCCCATCAATCAAAGAAAAGAAACAATTGAGCGTGAGAGCCAAATGAATCGAAAGATTCATGTTTGGTTCGGGAAGAGATATGATAGTTGTGAAAT